ATAGATTAAATAACAATGGATCCCACTAAGAGTTATACCTTTCTTTGAAATATATTTTCTATTCCTGCACAGAAAATACTGGCAAATACCGGAAAGAAAATAGTAGACTAAGTAATGAAAATATCCCTCTCAGTCTATGATACCTAAATGGGAGAAAACTCCGGGTCAAACCCTTATTTATCTTAACCTTAGATTAATTTACTTCGCCAAAAGGGAGCAAGGTTGTTCGAACCTTTGTTATTTTTTATTTTCTTTTTATTGGGTTTAAGTCTGACGAGAATAATATTCTACGACTAGCAATTCGTTTATTTTCAAACCGACCCACTTACTATCTATTATTTGATTGACTAATCCTTTATATTGGAATGACTGAAGAGTCAAATGTTTTGGCAATTCCTCATGAGGGGATGAATCGAGAGAATTTTGAATCAGAGCTCTAGAGTTTTGTTCATCCCGCGCCGTAATAATATCTCGGGGTTTGCAGCGATAACTTGGTATATCTACTATACGGCCGTTGACTAAAATATGTCTATGGTTAACTAATTGGCGCGCTCCGGGAATAGTCGGAGCCATACCCAACCGAAAAAGGATGTTATCCAATCGCATTTCAAGTAATTGTAGTAAAACTTGACCTGTTGAACCCTTGGCTTTTCCGGCGATACGAACATATTTTAGTAATTGCCGTTCTGTCAGACCATAATGAAAACGCAATTTTTGTTTTTCTTCTAGGCGAATACGATATTGGGATTTTTTCCCGGAACGCGATTGGTTTCTAAGACCACTTCCGGCTCTAGGCCTTTTATTAGTTAGTCCCGGTAAAGCCCCCAGGCGACGTATTTTTTTAAAACGAGGTCCTCGGTAACGCGACATAAAGACTCCTTATTCTTTTTCTTTGCATTTATATTTTATTTTATTCTTATTGATGCAATTTCATTTTACAGAATAAAACGAAAACTGAACTAAACAATAAATGAAGCGAAGTTTACTGAAGTATTGGATTGGCACTATAAAAAAGAATAATGAGATGAATTGTATAGATATCCAGACTTTTCTATTCTATATATAGAAAATATAGAAAAGGATCCTTTTCGTGACATAGTTGGAAGTTTTTATAACATAACAAATCGACGACTTTTGGAAAAAGAGAAAGATATTTTTTCAATATTCTTTGATTTCAAAGGGGCATTATAAATCATGTAATAACTAGATAAATCATGTAATGTACTAACTAGAATCAAATAAATAGAGAAAAGCCGGCTATCGGAATCGAACCGATGACCATCGCATTACAAATGCGATGCTCTAACCTCTGAGCTAAGCAGGCTCACATAATAGAAATTCTACATGCATAGAAATTCCGTAAAGAATCTTAGCTACTCATAATTAGTTATTCATAATTAATATGAATATCGACGAAAGAATAGAGTTTCAAATCAAAAATATATTAAATATTATAGAATATAATGATTAATCTAGCGATATAGAATTTCGATGATTAATCTAGCGATATAGAATTTCGATTTATTTCTCACAATTAGTTATTACATTACTGAGTAGTAAAAATTTTGAGATGAAATCTTTTTTTTTTCGTTTTTGAGTTCAAATGACATTTGAAATTTTTTTCATTTATTGTTTAGTTCAGTTTTAGTTTAGTCCATAATCTTAGTATATATATTCCATTTTTTTATATATTTTTTATATTTCTAATTATTTCATTGAAGGATTCGTTAGAACTAATCAGACATTCCTACGCTTTCATTCGTAAAGGTTAAAGTTAAGACGAAAAAAAAAAAAGAATCGACCCTTCAAGTATTCCAAATTGCATTGGAAAAATGAGCGGAAGAGAGACATATATATGTGGTATATATCCATCTATATTGAATTGCAGATACAGAAATGATAGAATCGTTTTTGATTGGACCAAATCAAAATATAAGTTTCCTATAGAAGATGAAAGAAGATAGACAAGAAATCAACGAGGAGAAAACACCCTTTCGAGATAGGAATCCGTATCTAATGAATTCAACGATTCCAGGATAAATGAAAGGGAACGATATCACAACGAGATCCTAATCTCAAAACAAAAAAAGAAGGGGGATATGGCGAAATTGGTAGACGCTACGGACTTAATTGGATTGAGCCTTGGTATGGAAACCTACTAAGTGAGAACTTTCAAATTCAGAGAAACCCCGGAATTAATAAAAATGGGCAATCCTGAGCCAAATCCAGTTTTCCGAAAACAAACAAGGGTTCAGAAAGCTAAAATCAAAAAGGATAGGTGCAGAGACTCAATGGAAGCTGTTCTAACAAATGGAGTTGACTGTGTTGTGTTGGTAGAAAGAATCCTTCCATAGAAACTTCAGAAAGGATAAACCTATAAACATAGATATACGCATTGAAATACTATATACTCTACCAAATGATTAATGACGACCCGAATCTGTATTTATATATATCAAAATGGGAGAATGGTTGTGAAGTGATTCCATATTGAAGAAAG